AAAGAAAAAAGCCCCTTATCGGATTTGAACCAATGACTTACGCCTTACCATGGCGTTACTCTACCACTGAGTTAAAGGGGCTCCTTTGGCTCAATTCATGAATCATAATATGCATACAAGATATATCTATTCTATAGAGATATCTTGTATAATTTATATATATAGATTATATATTCCATTTCATTAATATTACATACTAAATAAAGATTCCATGTCATAGATCTAAAATAATATATAGATTAGATCTAAAAAATCTATTATTATGTAATAAATATAGATGCATTAGACTCAGCAATAGACTCAGAATGGATATGGTTGATTCCAGAACGAAAAATTGGATTTATTTAGATATTATTCTAGGGTATAGGTTGAACATACGGGTTGAGAAATCAAACTGGAATGAATTGTTTCAAGACTGAAATTGACTTCTCTATTTCTATTCTAAAAAATATATTATATATTCTAATAAATCAATAATGAATTTGATTGATATGATCTTCAAAATGAACAAATATGAAAGATATTTGATCGAATCATATGATAAAAAGGTGCAACTTGTCCGCCGAATCAAACAAATTCTTTAAGAAAAAATTTTGAGAACTTCTTGTCTTGATCCGCACCTTCCCAATTTTATATTGTTTGTTAATTTCCTTGCTTATTCTTAAATAAAAAAATTTCAATTTTATTGAAAGAAGGATCCTGACTTCATATTACTTCTATTTAGTTAGATTTATCTTGATTTTTTTCTTTTTTTGTGAATTAATGAAGAATAAATAGAGATTGAATAATGAATAAATATAGATATAGACACTCTATTTGAATTAAAAAAAACTCTATTCTCTATAGTATCGAATCAAGAATTTCCTATTTCTAGATGTCGATTAGAATGAATTTTTTAGGAAAAAAATCATGAATCAAAAAATTTTATGAAATTATATGAATGAAAGAGGGAAAGACCTTTCGAGTCTAATCAGACTCTTCCGTTATATTGACAATATAAAAAAACTTATGATATGATAATCATCGTATCGTATAATATGATGGCGGTTGGGCAAGTATGCCCCCATCGTCTAGTGGTTCAGGACATCTCTCTTTCAAGGAGGCGGCGGGGATTCGACTTCCCCTGGGGGTAGGGTACTACGAAAAGAAGTTAATCTAGGCTTAGTTAGAAGCCTAGAATGGCTTCTAACTGGGTCGATGCCCGAGCGGTTAATGGGGGCGGACTGTAAATTCGTTGGCAATATGTCTACGCTGGTTCAAATCCAGCTCGGCCCAAGAATTCCCTGATCCGCCATGAAATGATATAGACTTTTTCTTTGTTCTTCAAAAATGACGGATATTAAGGAATAAAAAAATTTCGGATATATCCTTACCGCTTGAATTGCTCTGTTCCATTTTTTTGTTAGCAAAAATTCCTATTTTGCTAAGAACTCGAATCTCAATTTACGATTTTCAAAATAGTCTTCTATTTTATATATAATAATAACCTATAATAAAAACCGAATAAAGAAAAAACTTTTTTTTTAACGATAAAGATGGGTTTTCATTCCATTTGGACAGTACTGAACTAATAATATGTTATGTGTCGCTCTCGATAAAGTATCGATATATCAGTATATCCCTCGTGCCTCGGTGATCCTTATAAAACCGAGATTCGAATCAAAATTGAAATCGTTTAGTTTCAATGCAAGCGTTTAGTTTCAATGCAAGTATAAATATATATATGTATACTCGATAGCTTGATTTCATGGGGATTGTAGTTCAATTGGTTAGAGCACCGCCCTGTCAAGGCGGAAGCTGCGGGTTCGAGCCCCGTCAGTCCCGACGGAATAAAATCAATCAAATAAAAGCCAATAACATGAAAAAAAGGATCCAAACTCTTTTTAGAGAGAATTTCTTTTTTTTTAAGAGAAGTGCTGTCGAAGACAGACTATACATAGTGAACGTTGCTAGAATATTCAATCTTTTTTATATCTTAGTAGTAGTATAATACTACTAGGACTTTTTTAGGATACTTGTTTGATTTGTTTTCCACGCAAATTAGATCATTAAAAAAAGTAGTTAACTCCTTCTTCTTTTTTATTTAGCTTCTATTGTTTGTTTGAGTTGGTTTGTTTGTAACCAACGGAAATGAAACGTAAAGAGTATTCAAATACTACTTCATCAGATTCATCCGATGAATCTACAAGGAATGGGGTCTAATTTATAGAAAAACAAGAAAGAAGGAGAAATAAAATAATAAATAAGAAAAAAATAAAAAAGAATCCAAAAGAGAAAGGAAGTCGATTGAATTGAATCATGTGAATAGGATCATGAATCCGATTTTGAATTTGGTATGGCTAAAAAAAAGATCTTCCTGTGGTATACTATTCCATTTGAAACGATGAATTGATTTGATAGCTCAGATATTTTATTCATGATATTGATCTGATTCAATATCATCGAGGTTGAATTCAGCCCATTGAATTTTCGGGGTGAAAATTTGCTCATCTCTATGGGATTAAATCCCGAATTATTGCCTAATAAAAATGAAAAATAAAAAACACTGAGATTATGGAAGTCAATATTCTCGCATTTATTGCTACTGCACTCTTCATTCTAGTTCCTACTGCCTTTTTACTTATAATATATGTAAAAACCGTGAGTCAAGGTGATTAAGTTGAATGAAACTTGATTGTTTTTTTGAGGCACCTATTGAAGAAATCGAAGAAATCAAAAGGATTAATTGGAATTTTGCGTCGTAAGTGGAATGCGAATTAGCGGGATACTATTATATGAGATCCGATAGTATGGTAGAAAGATGCTTTCTACCATACTAGCTAGCATACTCCCAATTATGCTTATTGTAATGGAAGAAGTTGTATATTATATACTTTATATCTTTCTATTTTATGTATACATAAAATATATATACATCAAAAAAAAAAGAAGGGCTTTTTAAAATAAATTTAAAATAAAAAAGTGTGTCTATAAAACAATCCATATAACTTGATTCTTCACGTCAATCAATTAGTAGTGCCTTTAGAGTCCACTTCGCCCCCATACTACGAGGGACAGAGAAAAAGTAAAGACGACCATTAAAGCAGCCCAAGCAAGACTTACTATATCCATGTAAATTATGTCTCCTGTCTCTATGAAGGATATTCCACTAGTGTTCACTAATAATAGTGGGATCAATGGCGCATAGTCAAAAAAAAGGGGATTCTGACCTAACGCCGTTGATGAAAGGCTCCAATAAATCCGCTTCCAACAAGTGATACTCTTTTTCTAGTGGAATCGTAAGGGGGTAAGCATAAAAAAATACGCAGTCACACGTTTGGAAATATCAGGGGGAATCCGCTGAATCTTAAGATAAGATGTAGAAAAGCTATTCTTTCTTTTCTTGTCTTTTATTTTATCTATTTTAGTTAGGTTAGGTATTAGGTAAAAAATTCGGGAAAAGCCCTCAAAATGAATTTAGATTCAGGAGTAGATAACGATCTCCTCCATCCCTCTGTTTCCCGTTTCATCTAATCATTACTGTCTAATATTTATCTCCGGGATCAACCCGAGGATTACTTATTCATTCTTGATTTTGGTTTATTGAAAAGAAATTTAATTCATTCTTTCTTTTTGCATTTTTTCTAGGTGTAGTGCATCTTATCTATCAAAAAAAGTCAATTTTCCATCAGGCTATCGAATTGAATTCAAGAACCAGTAATGAAACACCCCATTACGTAGTGGAATGGAATCAGGAAATCCTTATATGAAATTTTTTTCATTCCACTACTCGAATCTTTCGGGGAATCTTACCCAGAATCCTAAAGGCAAACATTTCTAGCACTTTCTGTTTAGAAAACGGAACTTCCAGATGTTTAGAATCAAGCAAGTATCCAAAGGCCTTTTCCTACGTTTGCTTCTGCTGGAGAAAAACGAATCGAGTTATATCAGCCAAATCAAATACAAGATTTTCTCCTTTTTGTTGATCAGGCGACACCCGGATTTGAACTGGGGAAAAAGGATTTGCAGTCCCCCGCCTTACCGCTCGGCCATGTCGCCAAACCAAAATAATACCTTACGAAATAGATGAGAATATTGAAATAGATGAGAATAATCTCTCTTTCTTTGGATGGGATGTGGGATTACTTAATTTCTTTCTTTTTTATTTCACTTGGATTTTTCATTTTGAATCCCATTTTCTTTAATCCCTTGCCCCGAAATAAACCCATCGTTTTTTGTATTGGGTCCATTCCTTTGGTTATATGTTTATATGGATAGTATCTCAAAACATAAATATCCAAAAACTTTTCCTTTTGATATTGAAAAAAAAAAACGTAATGTGATTTTTCCGTCACCAAAGTCATAATTCGGGGCAAATTGGAACCATTAACTATGAAATGTAACTTGAAATTGATGAATGATTCTTGTATTTGAATTGAAAATTTGAGATTCCTAATCCCTATTTTAGAATCCCTATTCTATTATATAATAATATATATAATATTATATATCTAATAATATATATATAATCTAATACTAATAATATATAAATTGATATATTGATAGTTAACTAAACTAACCCGTATTCATTATTTTCAATAAACCAATTTCCATTCTGTTTGCAACTAAAAGTCGATGGAAACCCCAGAGCAGAAATGCTTATACAAATAGCTAATCGCCCATCTTCCCCCTATATGATATGATCCCGATAGCAAATTCTCAGTAAATTGCCGTGCTTCCATTTTTCCTTGAATAGCAAATTGACTAGAAAATAACAATTTAGCTATAGTGCGGTATGTGCGGTCTCGAATCCACCCGCAATAAAAATGAAGGAGGAAACATATCTAACATATCTATAGAAACGTATAAATAGATAGCTATCTACGCACATTTAATAAATACAAGCCCTATTCATTACTATGTCACGCACTTTGTTTGATCCTATTTCTTGGACTCAAAAATCGAGATTTCCTGCTAGATGAAATATCTCTTTGCTGCGAATCTTTTGTTGAAGAATAAAA